GAGGTTTTTTGTTAGTAACCCAATCAATTCTTAGAAAATATATTATATTACCTTCATTGATAATAGCTAAAAATATAGTCCGTATACTATTATTTCAATTTCCTGAATGGTCTGAGGATTTAAAGGATTGGAATAGAGAAATGCATATTAAATGTACCTATAATGGCGTTCAATTATCAGAAAAAGAATTTCCAAAAAACTGGTTAACAGACGGTATTCAGATCAAGATCCTATTTCCTTTTAGTCTTAAACCTTGGCACAGATCTAAACTACAAGCCCCTTATAATGATCCAATGAAAAAGAAGGATCAAAAAAATGATTTTTGCTTTTTAACAGTTTTTGGAATGGAAACTGAACTACCTTTTGGTTCTCCCAGAAAAAAACTTTCATTTTTTGAACCCATTTTTAAAGAACTAAAAAAAAAATTAAAAAAATTGAAAAAGAAATGTTTTATAATTCTAAGAATTTTAAAAGAACAAAAAAAGTTGTTTCTAAATGTCTCAAAAGAAACAAAAAAATGGATCATTAAAAGCATTCTGTTTATAAAAGAAATAATAAAAGAACTCTCAAAAATAAACCCAATTATATTATTTGGATTTGGATTGAGAGAAATAGAAGTATATGAATTGAGTGAAACGAAAAAAGATTCGATAATTGGTAATGGGATGATTCATGAATCGTCGATTCAAATTATATCTCAGGGTTGGACAAATTATTCATTAACAGAAAAAAAAATGCAAGATCTAACTGATAGAACAAATACAATAATAAATCAAATAGAAAAAATTACAAAAGAAAATAAAAAAGGAACTCCAGATATAAATTTTAGTTCTAACAAAATAAGTTATGATAATAAAGGATCAGAATCACAAAAAAATATTTGGCAGATATTAAAAGGACAAAATGTTAGATTAATCCGTAAGTCACATTATTTTATAAAATATTTCATTGAAAGGATATACATAGATATCTTTCTATGTATCATTAATATTCCTAGCATCAATACACAACTTTTTCTTGAATCAACAAAAAAAATTATTAATAAATACATTAACGATAATGAAGCAAATCACGAAAGAATTGATAAAACAAATCAAAGTGTAATTCCCTTTATTTCGACTATAAAAAAGTCACTTACTAATATTAGTAACAAGAATTCAAAGACTTTTTGCGACTTATCTTACTTTTCACAAGCATATGTATTTTATAAATTATCACAAACTCAACTTATTAACTTATATAAGTTAAAATCTGTATTTCAATATAACGGAATGTCCCTTTTTCTTAAGAATGAAATAAAGGATTTTTTTGTTGTAACACAAGAACTATTTCATTCCGAATTAAGACATAAGAATCTTCGCAATTATGGAATGAATCAATGGACAAATTGGTTAAGGAGTCAGTATCAATGTGATGTATCTCATATTAAATGGTCTAGATTAGTACCACAAAAATGGCGAAATATATTCAATCAACACTGTATGGCTCAAAATAAAGATTTATGTGATTTATATGAAAAGGATCGATTAATTAACTACGAAAAAAATTTCGAAACAGATTCATTACTGAATCAAAAAGATAATTTTAAAAAACAATATAGATATGATATTTTAGCATATAAATCTATTAATTATGAAGATAAGAAGGACTCTTATATTTATGGATCACCATTACAAGTAAAAAATAACCAAGATATTTTTTATAATTACAACACACATACACAAAAATCATTTAATATGCCGGAAGGTATTCCTATTATCCCTTATCTAGTAGAAGATGATATTAGAGATATGGAGATAAATCCGGATAGAAAATATTTTGATTGGAGAATTTTCCATTTTTGTCTTAAAAATAAGGTCGATATTGACGCCTGGATCGATATTGATACTGACACTAACAGTAATAAATATACTAAGACTAGGGTTAATAAGTATCAAATAATTGATAAAATCAATAAGAGGGGTCTTTTTTATCTCACGATTCAGCAAGATCAAGAAATCAACCTATCCAATCAAAAAACCCTTTTTGATTGGATGGGGATGAATGAAGAAATACTAAGTTGTCCCATATCAAATATGGAATTTTGGTTCTTCCCAGAATTGGGGATACTTTATAATACGTATAAAATTAAACCGTGGGTTATACCAATTAAATTACTAGTTTTAAATTCTAATATAAATGAAAATGATAGTAAAAACAAAAGCATCGCCGGAAATAAAAAAAGGGATCCTTTTATATCAATATCGGAGAATTCAAAAAAATCTTTTGAATTAGAAAACCGAAATCAAGGGGAAAAAGAATACGCGGTCCAAGCAGATTTTAAATCAGCTCTTTCAAACCAAGAAAAAGATGTTGAAGAAGATTATACGGGATCGTACATGAAAAAAAATAGAAATAAAAAGCAATACAAGATCAATACAAAAGCGGAGTTTGATTTCTTCCTAAAAAGGTATTTGCATTTTCAATTGAGATGGGATGATTCTTTAAATAAAAAAATAAGCAATAACATCAAAGTATATTGTCTCCTGCTTAGACTGATAAATCCAAGAGAAATTACTATATCCTCTATTCAAAGAGGCGAAATGAGTCCGGATATTCTGATGATTCAGAAAGATTTAACTCTTACAGAATTGATTAAAAGGGGAATTTTGATTATTGAACCAATTCGTCTATCTATAAAAAATGATGGAAAATTTATTATCTATCAAACCATCGGTATTTCATTAGTTCATAAAAGCAAACACCAAATTAATCAAAGATACCGAGAAAAAAAACATGCCGATAAGAATTCTGATGAAGCCATTACAAAACATCAAAAGATGACTGGAAATAGAGATAAAAATCATTATGATTTGTTTGTTCCTGAAAATATTTTATCACCTAGACGTCGTAGAGAATTGAGAATTCTAATTTGTTTCAATTCTGAGAATAGACATAGAAATGCAGCATTTTGTAATGGGAATAAGGTAAACAGTCAAGTTTTGGATAAAAGCAAAAACTATAAAAAAAAACTTATTAAATTTAAGTTATTTCTTTGGCCCAATTATCGATTAGAAGATTTGGCTTGTATGAATCGTTATTGGTTTAATACCAATAATGGCAGTCGTTTCAGTATGGTAAGGGTACATATGTATCCGCGATTTAAAATGCATTAATAGTACATTTTTGCTATATTTCCCATACTATATCTGATCTATGACGACAAAGAGATGCACACACGCATTGTCTTACATTCCATCGTTCCATTCTGATACACGATACTAATTCAATGACATATCAATTTGATCTAGAAATGAATCAACAAAATATTATTATTTTAGGTCTAAATTTTTATCTTTTGTGAGTGCAGAAAACAACCATCCTTTATGTATACCCTTTTCAAATCCAAATAAATAAAAATTTAATTTTATTAAAAAAAATTATAAATTAATAACAAAATTAATATTTTTGTATATACAAAATAAAAATGAGAGGCATTATTATTACTGATCAATAAAGATATCTATCAATAAAAATTTCTTAAAATAAAAAGAGGGGGGCGAGAAGATTTCATTTTATGGTAAAAAATCCATTCATCTCAGTTATTTCACAAGAAGAAAAAGACGAAAACAGAGGATCCACTGAATTTCAAATAGTTAGTTTCACCAATAGGATACGAAGACTTACTTCACATTTAGAATTACACAAAAAAGACTATTTATCTCAGAGAGGTTTACGTAAAATTCTGGGAAAACGCCAACGACTGCTGTCTTATTTGTCAAAAAAAAATAGAATATGTTATAAAGAATTAATTAATCGGTTGGATATTCGGGAGTCAAAAACCCGTTAATTTGAAGAGGCATTTTAAATTATTTGATTTATTAGATCTTGAATTTTAATGAACTTTTTTTCGTTTTCAGCAATTCATGAAAGAATGAATCGAGGAAAAACCGATGAATATACCAGCTACAAGAAAAGACCTCATGATAGTCAATATGGGCCCCCACCACCCATCAATGCATGGTGTTCTTAGACTCATCATTACTCTAGATGGTGAAGATGTTATTGATTGTGAACCAATATTGGGTTATTTACACCGAGGGATGGAAAAAATTGCGGAAAACCGAACAATTATACAATATTTGCCTTATGTAACACGTTGGGATTATTTAGCTACTATGTTCACAGAAGCAATAACTGTAAATGGACCGGAACAGTTGGGAAATATTCAAGTACCTAAAAGAGCTAGCTATATCAGAATAATTATGTTGGAGTTGAGTCGTATAGCTTCTCATCTGTTATGGCTTGGTCCTTTTATGGCGGATATTGGTGCACAAACTCCCTTTTTCTATATTTTCAGAGAAAGAGAATTAGTATATGATCTATTCGAAGCTGCCACCGGTATGAGAATGATGCATAATTATTTTCGTATCGGAGGAGTAGCGGCCGATCTACCTCATGGTTGGATAGATAAATGTTTGGATTTCTGCGATTATTTTTTAACAAGAGTTGCTGAATATCAAAAACTTATTACACGAAATCCTATTTTTTTAGAACGAGTCGAGGGAGTAGGCATTATTGGTAGAGAGGAAGTAATAAATTGGGGTTTATCGGGACCAATGCTGCGAGCTTCCGGAATACAATGGGATCTTCGTAAAGTTGATCATTATGAATGTTACGACGAATTTGATTGGGAGATACAGTGGCAAAAAGAAGGAGATTCATTGGCTCGTTATCTAGTCCGAATTGGTGAAATGATAGAATCTATAAAAATTATTCAACAGGCTCTGGAAGGAATTCCAGGGGGACCCTATGAGAATTTAGAAATACGATACTTTGATAGAGAAAGGAATCCGGAATGGAATGATTTTGAATATAGATTTATTAGTAAAAAGCCTTCTCCTACATTTGAATTGCCGAAACAAGAACTTTATGTGAGAGTCGAAGCCCCAAAGGGAGAGCTGGGAATTTTTCTGATAGGGGATCAGAGTGGTTTTCCTTGGAGATGGAAAATCCGCCCCCCGGGTTTTATCAATTTGCAAATTCTTCCTCAGTTAGTTAAAAGAATGAAATTGGCTGATATTATGACGATACTAGGTAGTATAGATATCATTATGGGAGAAGTTGATCGTTGAAATGATAATTGATACACCAGAAGTACAAGATATTGATTCTTTTTCTAGATTAGAGTTTTTAAAAGAGGTTTATGGAATTATATGGGTGCTTATTCCTATTTTGACTCTTGTATTGGGAATCACAATAGGCGTACTGGTAATTGTATGGTTAGAAAGAGAAATATCCGCAGGGATACAACAACGTATTGGACCTGAATACGCCGGCCCTTTTGGAATTCTTCAAGCTCTAGCAGATGGGGCAAAACTAGTTTTCAAAGAAAATCTTCTTCCATCTAGGGGGGATACCCGTTTATTCAGTATCGGGCCATCCATAGCAGTCATATCAATTTTAGTAAGCTATTCAGTAGCTCCTTTTGGCTATCACCTTGTTTTAGCGGATCTCAATATCGGTGTTTTTTTATGGATTGCCATTTCTAGTATTGCTCCAATTGGACTTCTTATGTCAGGATACGGGTCAAATAATAAATATTCCTTTTTAGGTGGTCTACGAGCTGCTGCTCAATCGATTAGTTATGAAATACCATTAACTTTATGTGTGTTATCAATATCTCTACGTGCGATTCGTTGATACATAGACATAAACTTTTCTTTATTCCTTCCTTTCAAATCAAAGAAAGGGTTGGAATGAATTAAGTAGATATCTTCATTTTTTTTATTCATTATTCGGGTTGATGAACTAAATCAAATAGTTATATGAGTGAAAGAAAACAGCTTATATATAAATTCGCAGTAAAAAGATTGAGTCTCATTTTCTATGTATAAGAGTTAGAGAGTTAAGCGGAAATAAACATAAACAGAAGCGACCGTTTCCCCCAAGATTGGTTGATTAGTCATCCTGACTTGAAGCGGGCTCAAAAGATCAACCGTATTGAGTTTTCACTATCATTTGTATGTATTACCACAGGGGGGGGGTTGAACAAAAACGAGTGGGTGGTTAGAAACACCAAGATATGTAAAGGATTAGTAATAGAGATTATGTAAATTCTCCAAAAGGACATTTTTACATAATATACAAACAAAGAATACTCATTGGGGCTTTAAGTTGGTAGAAATGATCAGGCAATACTCCCCACGACACGATTCCAATCCAGAGTATGCTCCTATCCACCGATTAAATAAATAACTATTGGGAACGAAATAATCCTTTACTTTATTTTGTAAGCCCCCTTTTTCTCAGAAATAGAAAGAAGCATAGGAACGAAAAAAAGAGAAAGAAATCCAATTCCAATAAAAAAAAAAAAGATACCTTTTTTATTTCCCAGATACATATTAATAGATATAGAATTTGTGTCATAATTCATGAATTAATTATAGAATTTTTTTCGTACGTGAAATAAACGGGTTATTGATATTTCTACAAGAAGTATTTTATTGAAGAATTAAGTTATTACTCAACAAAGAAGAATTTTAATTCTTATTGAAATTATTAAAGTTAAAGAAAGGGTGAGATCGATTCAGAAGTACTTTTTTATTTATTATTAAATAATTATAACAGACAGAATTCAATTGGTCTAATTTAGGACCGTCCAATAGATTTTGACTTTATACATCCTACAAACGTACCAAGATAAAATAATACTGACGCGATCCTTAGATTTATTTCTGGCCTTTAAGGAGCCGTATGAGGTGAAAATCTCATGTACGGTTCTGTAATAGCGATGATAACAGTAATGGTATCACCGACTATAATTATCTAACAGTTCAAGTACAATTGATATAGTTGAGGCGCAATCAAAATACGGTTTTTGGGGATGGAATTTGTGGCGTCAGCCTATAGGGTTTATCATTTTTATCATTTCTTCCCTAGCAGAATGTGAGAGATTACCTTTTGATTTACCCGAAGCAGAAGAAGAATTAGTAGCAGGTTATCAAACCGAATACTCGGGTATAAAATTTGGTTTATTTTATGTTGCTTCCTATCTAAACCTATTAGTTTCTTCATTATTTGTAACAGTTCTTTACTTGGGAGGTTGGAATATCTCTATTCCGGACATATATGTTTCTGAGCTTTTTGAAATAAATAAAACATGTGGAGTTTTTGGAGCGACAATTGGTATCTTTATTACATTAGCTAAAACTTATTTGTTCTTGTTCATTCCTATCACAACAAGATGGACTTTACCGAGGCTAAGAATGGACCAACTATTGAATCTTGGATGGAAATTTCTTTTACCTATTTCTCTCGGTAATCTATTATTAACAACTTCTTCCCAACTCTTTTCGCTGTAAGGTAAATTTACAACTTGTCTCAAACAAGAGAAATAAACAAACATAAAATTATTCATAATATATATTAATGATATGTTCTCTATGGTAACTGGGTTCATGAATTATGGTCAACAAACAGTACGAGCTGCAAGGTACATTGGTCAAAGTTTCATGATTACTTTATCTCACGCAAATCGTTTACCTGTAACTATTCAATATCCTTATGAAAAATTAATCACCGCGGAGCGTTTCCGCGGTCGAATCCATTTTGAATTTGATAAATGTATTGCTTGTGAAGTATGTGTTCGTGTATGTCCTATAGATCTACCCGTTGTTGATTGGAAATTGGAAACTGATATTCGCAAGAAACGGTTGCTTAATTACAGTATTGATTTCGGAGTCTGTATATTTTGTGGTAATTGCGTTGAGTATTGTCCAACAAATTGTTTATCAATGACTGAAGAATATGAACTTTCTACTTATGATCGTCACGAATTGAATTATAATCAAATTGCTTTGGGTCGTTTACCAATGTCAGTAATTGACGATTATACAATTCGAACAATTTTTAATTCGCCTCAAAAAAAAAAAAAAATAAGTAAATCTCTTGATTAAAGAATAATTTATAATTACTTTACTAAGACTATTACTTTACTAATAAATAATACTAAGGTTCATTTTTTTTTTTTTTTGATCTAATCTAAAGGAATCGGGTTTCTTTCGTTTTGTTTGGTCAATAACTAAAAATCCCAACTATTGATTAGTTGGTTAAGAATCACGTCTTAATTTGGATTGAAAATCCATTAATTAATCCATTAATTAATATATCTGTAATTATTTTTACATATATAGTTTCAAATGAGAACTACTCTTTCAGATAACGAATTAAATTAGTCCAATAATTGTACTTACATTTATTCATATCCCTTAGGATTTAATTAGGAATTGCTCAAAAATTATAATTTTTTTTCTGTTCGGATTTCAATAAGGTCATGAAAAACATTTCGATTTATTTATCTCTTATTTTACATATAATGGATTTGCCCGGACCAATACATGATTTTCTTTTAGTCTTTCTGGGATCGGTTCTTATACTAGGAGGTATGGGAGTGGTATTATTTACCAACCCCATTTATTCTGCCTTTTCATTGGGACTGGTTCTTGTTTGTATATCCTTATTCTATATTCTATTAAACTCCTATTTTGTAGCTGCTGCACAACTTCTTATTTACGTGGGAGCTATAAATGTTTTAATCGTATTTGCTGTGATGTTTATGAATGGTTCAGAATATTACAAAGATTTGAATCTTTGGACCGTTGGGGATGGGGTTACTTTGCCAGTTTGTACAAGTATTTTTGTTTTACTCATGATTACTATTACAGATACGTCATGGTACGGGATTATTTGGACTACAAGATCAAACCAGATTATAGAACAAGATTTGATAAGTAATAGTCAACAAATTGGAATTCATTTATCAACGGATTTTTTTCTTCCGTTTGAATTCGTTTCGATAATTCTTTTAGCCGCTTTGATAGGTGCAATTGCCGTGGCGCGACAGTAATAAATCTATAGAATTGGCAACAGCAATCCAAATAAAACTGTGTTCTGTTTTATTACATTTATTTCCCTTCAATTAAAGGTTCTTTATGTCTAAAATATAAATTATTTTATTCAATCTATTCTATTACCAATAGAATATATTCCTTTGTTCCGTACTTTTTTTTATTCTAGTCAATTGAATCTGTTTAATTGTTGTTCAGTTCATATTGAAATGAATCGAAATTGATAAGGAGTTGGTCAATGATGCTCGAGCATGTACTTGTTTTGAGTGCCTACTTATTTTCTATCGGTATCTATGGATTGATCACGAGTCGAAATATGGTTAGAGCCCTTATGTGTCTTGAACTTATATTGAATGCGGTTAATATAAATTTCGTAACATTTTCTGATTTTTTTGATAGTCGCCAATTAAAAGGAAATATTTTCTCAATTTTTGTTATAGCTATTGCAGCCGCTGAAGCAGCTATTGGTCCGGCTATTGTTTCGTCAATTTATCGTAACAGAAAATCAACTCGTATCAATCAATCAAATTTGTTGAATAAGTAGTATTAATAATCATATAAATTCTAATATTCATAAATTATAATTACCATGACCATACATTACGTATAATACATGTTTTCGAAAATGTAAAAAATCAATGTAAGAAATCAAAGTATCTTGGTTCTATCACACGGGTCGATCCAGAATTAGATTGATTATAAAAATTCTGATAAATTATTGATTCATCTGGTGTCTAAATATATGATTCATTTACAAGTTTACTAGATCGAAAATTTCTGACATTTAAAAATTTATAGATCCAATGTCACATTCAGTAAAGATTTATGATACGTGTATAGGGTGCACTCAATGTGTGCGAGCCTGCCCAACAGATGTATTAGAAATGATACCTTGGGACGGATGTAAGGCTAAGCAAATTGCTTCCGCTCCAAGAACAGAGGACTGTGTCGGTTGTAAGAGATGTGAATCCGCCTGTCCAACGGATTTCTTGAGTGTTCGAGTTTATTTATGGCATGAAACAACTCGAAGTATGGGTCTAGCTTATTAATACGTTCCAGAAAACCCTACTTTAAATACATTTTTTTTATCTTTACCGACAAAAACCCGCGCT